TCCCTGAGTAGCGGCGAGCGAAACGGGAACAGCCCAAACTCTTTTAGAGGGTAGTGGGACAACGCTAATGAATATGTAACGGTTAAAAGAATGAGTTGGAATCCTCAACCATAGAAAGTGATAGTCTTGTACTTGAAAACCTGAGCATTCATGTTGTATCCCAAGTAGCATGGGGCACGTGAAATCCCGTGTGAATCTGCGAGGACCACCTCGTAAGGCTAAATATTCCTGAATGACCGATAGTGAAATAGTACCGTGAGGGAAAGGTGAAAAGAACCCCGGGAGGGGAGTGAAATAGAACATGAAACCATAAACTTACAAGCAGTAGGAGAACGACTTAACGTTTGACTTCGTGCCTGTTGAAGAATGAGCCGGCGACTTATAGTTAGTGGCAGGTTAAAGCAGTGAATGCTGAAGCCATAGTGAAAGCGAGCCTGAATAGGGCGTTTGTCACTAGTTATAGACCCGAACCCGGATGATCTAACCATGGCCAGGTTGAAGCTTAGGTAATACTAAGTGGAGGACCGAACCGACTGATGTTGAAAAATCAGCGGATGAGTTGTGGTTAGGGGTGAAATGCCAATCGAATTCGGAGCTAGCTGGTTCTCCCCGAAATGCGTTTAGGCGCAGCGGTAAATGTTATAATTTAGGGGTAAAGCACTGTTTCGGTGCGGGCTGGTAACTCGGTACCAAATCGTAGCAAACTAAGAATACTAAATGAATAATTTACCAGTAAGACTGTGGGGGATAAGCTCCATTGTCAAGAGGGAAACAGCCCAGAGCACCAGCTAAGGCCCCCAAATAATTACTAAGTGGTAAAGGTGGTGGGAGTACAGAAACAATCAGGAGGTTTGCTTAGAAGCAGCAATCCTTTAAAGAGTGCGTAATAGCTCACTGATCGAGTAAACCTGCGCCGAAAATGAATGGGACTTAAGTAATTTGCCGAAGCTGTGCGATATATAATCAGAAAATATATCGGTAGGGGAGCGTTCTGTTGTAGGTTGAAGTATTAGCGGAAGCGGATATGGACGAAGCAGAAGTGAGAATGTCGGCTTGAGTAACGAAAATATAGGTGAGAATCCTATACCCCGAAAACCCAAGGTTTCCTCCGGAAGGCTCGTCCGCGGAGGGTAAGTCAGGGCCTAAGGCGAGGCTGAAAAGCGTAGTCGATGGATAACGGGTTAATATTCCCGTACCATTTTTTAGTGATAACGAGGGACGGAGAAGGCTAAGCTAGCCGGATGTTGGTTACCGGTTTAAACGTTCAAGATGTTGAGAAGTGGTGAAAACACTTTGAGTTGAGGCGTGAGTAGGAGGTACTAAGGTACTGAAGTAGTGGATGTCATACTTCCAAGAAAAGCTCGCAATGTCATAACTAAAAAATGCCTGTACCATAACCGACACAGGTGGGTAGGTAGAGTATACTAAGGGGCGCGAGATAACTCTCTCTAAGGAACTCGGCAAAATAACTCCGTAACTTCGGGAGAAGGAGTACCTTTTTATTAAGGTTGCAATAACAAGATCCAAGCAACTGTTTATCAAAAACACAGGTCTCCGCTAAGTCGTAAGACGAAGTATGGGGGCTGACGCCTGCCCAGTGCCAGAAGGTTAAAGAAGTTGGTTAGCGTATGCGAAGCTGGTAACTGAAGCCCTGGTGAACGGCGGCCGTAACTATAACGGTCCTAAGGTAGCGAAATTCCTTGTCGGGTAAGTTCCGACCCGCACGAAAGGCGTAATGATTTGGATACTGTCTCGGAGAGGGACTCGGTGAAATAGACTTGTCTGTGAAGATGCGGACTACCTGCACCTGGACAGAAAGACCCTATGAAGCTTTACTGTAGCTTGAAATTGAAATTGGACTTTATTTGCGCAGCATAGGTGGGAAGCTATGAAGATTGTCTTGCGGGACTTTTGGAGCTATCAGTGAGATACCACTCTTGTAATGTTAGATTTCTAACTTTGTATCATAATCTGGTCAAAGAACAGTTTCAGGTGGGCAGTTTGACTGGGGCGGTCGCCTCCCAAATGGTAACGGAGGCGTACAAAGGTTTCCTCAGGTCGGTCAGAAATCGATCGTAGAGTGTAAAGGCATAAGGAAGCTTGACTGTGAGACCTACAAGTCGAACAGGGACGAAAGTCGGTCTTAGTGATCTGACGGTACTGAGTGGAAAGGCCGTCACTCAACGGATAAAAGTTACTCTAGGGATAACAGGCTGATCTCCCCCAAGAGTTCACATCGACGGGGAGGTTTGGCACCTCGATGTCGGCTCATCGCATCCTGGGGCGGTAGTACGTCCCAAGGGTTGGGCTGTTCGCCCATGAAAGCGGTACGCGAGCTGGGTTCAGAACGTCGTGAGACAGTTCGGTCCATATCCGGTGTAGGCGTTAGAATATTGAGAGGAGCCTTCTTTAGTACGAGAGGACCAAGAAGGACATACCTATGGTGTACCAGTTATCGTGCCAACGGTAAACGCTGGGTAGCTAAGTATGGAGTGGATAACCGCTGAAAGCATCTAAGTGGGAAGCCCACCTCAAGATGAGTATTCTCATCACGAAAGTGATTAAGGTCACGGTAAGACGAACCGTTTGATAGGCATTAAGTGTAAATATAGTAATATATGAGCTGAGATGTACTAACAGACCGAGGACTTGAATTTTATATTATTCTGATTATATACTACCTTCATAAAAAGTAGTATATAATATTATACTTTGGTGTTTCTAGCATAATGGCACCACACTGATCCATTTCGAACTCAGATGTGAAACGTTATAGCGGTGACAATACTTGGGGGGTGACCCCCTGGAAAGATAGCTCAATGCCAAAGTTTAAATATTCAACAAAAATACCTTTTAATTTCTAATAAAATTATCAAAATTTGACTGACAACTAGCGAATTACTGTGCCAACGGACAATATTTTAAAATTTAATCAGAAAAGTATATTCTAACACTTGAAGGTTGGATTTCACTGTGATATTTTTATCACTCTCTATCTCTACCTAATAAGCCTAGTTTTCTCTTTCAGACTATCTATTCTGTGTAGAAGCGAATTTATACTTTTACTGGAACTTATAAGTCTGAGACCAATTTTGATATTTTATGTAGAATTCAAAAAAATTCAAACAATAACGAATCTTTGTATAATGATATATATATATATATATTATTTTCAGTAAATTTAAACGCAGCATTAACTTTTAAAACGCTTACAAATATGGAAAAAAATTATACGGATGAAGAAATTTTTCAAATAAAATTTAAATTTTTAAAAAATATTGAATTTTTACAACAGCAACACAACTTTCAAAATAATAAATTTTTTATGGTTAACGAAATAGCGGATTTAGCTACAATGTATAATTATATTCAGTCGACGAAAAGTAGACGTATTTCGCCTATTAAACCATTAATTTTATCAATTAATCAGTATCATAAACTAAATTCTCAAGAGTAAGTTATAACAAGATCAATTAAAATTTTATTTATTTAAATAAAAAAATAGAGTATAATTGAAGTAAAGAATTTATTTTATAAACTTTAGGTATTAGTAATGGCTCATACAGTGAAAATTTATGATACGTGTGTTGGTTGTACACAATGTGTCCGCGCATGTCCTCTAGATGTTTTAGAAATGGTTCCTTGGGATGGATGTAAAGCTCAACAAATTGCTTCGGCACCACGAGTTGAAGATTGTGTTGGTTGTAAACGTTGTGAAACAGCGTGTCCAACGGACTTTTTAAGTGTGCGTGTATACTTAGGAGCTGAAACAACACGTAGTTTTGGATTAGCTTATTAATAAATGATTCGGTTTCAAGAGTTTACTTTTGAAACCGAATACTAGTAAATAAGTCACGCAAAACCTAAAAGTCTTTTAATTAACTCTTTAAATATCATTTAAATCTGGAACTGTTTCTGCTTGTTTTTGTAGAATTGCTTATGATAACCAACCATAACTATGTAAACCTTTTCCTAAAAAATTTACACCTAAATAACAGATCCAAATGACAAAAAAGCCTAATGAACCTAAAAAAGCTGTTTTTGTTCCCGCCCAACCTTTCGTTAAACGAGAATGTAAATAGGCTGCAAAAACAATCCAAGTAATTAATGCCCACGTTTCTTTTGGATCCCAACTCCAGTATGAACCCCATGCTTCATTTGCCCAGACTCCACCAGCAATAATACCTATAGTCAAAAATGGAAACCCTAATCCAATGATTCGATAACTCCAGTTATCAATAGTCGATAATAATTTCAATTTTCCAAGATCAGTAAATTGGTGTGAGATTTTAGTAGATTTTTCTTCATAATAGGCTAACAATGTATTTAAATATGAAGTGTTAGCTTTATCAAGATTTGTAAAGTCGATTTGTTTCCCTTTTGCAATTACTAAAAATAAAATTGATAATAAAGAACCAACAATTAATGTTCCGTAACTAAACATCATCATACTAACATGTAACATTAACCAATTTGATTGTAACGCTGGAACTAATGGACTTGCTTTTTGCATTTCAATTGGTAAGGTTAAATTTGCAAATCCATTAATTAATAAGGCTACAGGAATTAGTATTGAACCAATTAACTTATTATTAGTTTTGAATTCAATATATAAATAGACTAATAATAATGTCCAAGTTAAAAAAAGTAAGGATTCATACAAATTACTTAATGGAAAATAACCAGCAATAACCCAACGTAAACCAAGAATAAAAAATAAGGTTATATTTGCAGTTACTGAACCAATACGACCAACTAAGGCTAATTTTGAACCCCATTTAAAAAAAAATAAATTAATCCAATAAATAATCGTTGTAAATAATAAAACGCCAAAAACCATATTAGATAAAAAGTTTTCAATAATATCCCAACTCATCTGATTTGTTTTCCTTACTATTTATAATTAATAATTTTAATTGAAATCTAGTTGAATTCACAAAGACTATCTAGAGTTCCATTCTATTATATAATTATAATTGAACTTTGTATTTTTATTATCACAATCAAAATTGATGCTTCATAAATAATTATGAAATCTTTTGTTTTAAAAACAAAATAAAAAACGATTTTTAATAATATTATATATTATAATACTATCATTTAAGATATTATAATTATAATATTATTTACAAACTAATTATTATTCGCTGCTTTTTTTAGCAAACTTTTAACCGTATCAGTTGGAATTACACCTTTTTCCAACCACCAATTAATTTTATCCATTTTAAAGTAAGATTCTTTAGTAATCGGATTGTAATATCCTAGACTCTCGATAGGACGACCATCTCTTCGTGTTGTATTAAGCATAACAACTAACCGATAAACTGGCTGACGTTTTCTTCCAATTCGTGTTAGACGTAATTTTAACATAATAATTGTAAAACAAGCTAATATAAGTACTTATGTATAATACTGAAAGTAACTTAAATTTTAACAGGAATAAATTAATATGTCAATTTCCACTTATCAATATCGAATCAAATCATTGAAAAAAGTCTTTTCTATTTTTCTACCCTTAGAGAATGACTCAGCTAAAAACTGATTTCAGTGTTTGGTGAACTTGGACTTGCATACTGTTTTTTGTCCATCATTCCCGCTAAATACGCTAACCGTCCGGCTTTGACCCCGACATTCATAGAATAAGCCATTGTTACTGGATCGTTTGCTTGAGCAACAGCAGTGTTTAATAAAATCCCATCAGCTCCTAATTCCATTCCACGAACAGCATCACTTGTTGTGCGAATTCCCGCATCAATAATAACAGGAACTTGTGCATTTTCAATAATAATTTCAATATTAGATAAATTTTTTAACCCTTGACCTGATCCAATTGGAGAACCTAAAGGCATTATTGTTGAACAACCGATATCTTCTAAATGTAAAGCTAACATTGGGTCGGCGTTGATATAAGGTAGTACCGTGAATCCTTTTTTGACTAAAAATTCTGCGGCTTTTAATGTTCCAATAGGGTCTGGTAATAGATATTTTGGATCAGAAATAACTTCCAATTTAACAAAAAAGTTTTCTTCTTGTCCTAATTGGCAAGCTAATTCATGACCTAAAAACGCAATCCTAATTGCTTCTTCAGCCGTTTGGCAACCTGCAGTGTTAGGTAATAACCAAAGCTTCTCCCAATCTAATGATTTTAAAAAACTTATCTTGTCATTTTTAATATTTGTAGGTAACCGTCGAATAGCAACCGTAACAATCTCACACTCACTCTTATTTATACTTTCAATGGCATCTAAGTCTGTACGATACTTTCCTGTTCCGAGCATCAACCGTGACTGAAAAGTTTTATTCCCAATTTTTAAAAGATCTGTATTAGTTTCCATATTTTTACTATTTAATTGATACTCCCCAGGTAGGACTTGAACCTACGACCAATCGGTTAACAGCCGATTGCTCTACCACTGAGCTACTGAGGATATATTATTACTAAACTATTGTAACATATTTAACTTTCATATTCAATATTAGATATATAAAAATAATAGAGATTAACTTTTAATCTTTAAAGACTAAACATTAAAAGGTAATCACGTCAAAATATAGTTAGTCTCTTAGTATTTTCAACCACCACCTACAATTGTTACTGTTTCAATTTTATCATTATTATTAATAAGAATTTTTGACCAATGTTGTTTTGAACAAACTTTACCATTTAATTCAACAACAACTAGTGATGGCTTATAGTTAAAATAATGTAAGATAGCTTGAAGGTTTGGTGAAAAATCATATAAATATTTTTGCCCATTAAAAAAAAAGCAGTGTTTTTGCGTTTGGAAATGAGTGTTCATAAATTTGTTCAATTTTATTGAATATAAAAATATTTAAAGGAGGAACAAAATTTTTAAATAATGACTAAGCAACTTGCACAGTTATTTGGTTTTATATTAGTTCATTTAGATTGGCATAAAATAATTTAATTTTTATTTAAAACTAAATAGCGTAAAACATTTGTATCTGATTTTAAATTTTTTGAAAATATGTCAATATATTTTGGGACACTTGTAAAGTTAATTTGAATGAAATTCCCTTTTCCAGAATTATTGATCGAATATGCTAATTCACGTTTTCCTCGTGAGATTACGGAAATTTCAGCCGAGTTTAATTTTTGTAATTCTTGTGCATATTCAAATGCCCAATTTTTTAATTCCGTATCATTAAATTCTTCATTTAAGACAATAGTTATTTCATATTGTACGAGTTGTGACATAAGAAGTAGTAGGTTATAGGTTAAGTGAAAATAATTCTTTAATGTTTACAGATTAACGTTGAAATGAAATTAAGTTTCAACTTTAAAAATAAATTACTGTAAATAAGCAAGAAAGACTTAATAGTTATGACTAGTTGGGTACTATTTGAACTAGTTAACGAACCAGATTAATACTATAACTGTTTGTAAACACTTAAGTCATAGTAGCTACTAGTTTGTTTTATTAACTAAATATACTGTTTAGTAAAACAAAAATCAATAAAATATCTTTTAAGTATTATTTATACTTTATTTTTAATAATAGACTTATAGTTAATTGGTTAACCTTTTATAATAGATTATTAAAATATGAGTTATTAAGTAAACAGAAATAAAAAAACATTCTTAGTAAGGTATACTTAGAGCAATGGATTAGTCTTCCAAAATATCGTTTAATTCATCTTTTTCTGACTAGAATTTTGATTGGGGTATTTATTTTTAGATGTTTTAAATTTCTGTTACTAAAATTTCAACGCGAATCTTCTGTAATTTACTAATCTTGTATTTTTGAAAACCAAATAAATCTTTCGTAATTGAGGGACTTCTAATATTCGAGAAATTTTAAGAAAACTCATCAAGTTAATATAATATGTCTCACTTTAGCTATATAAAAACTCAAATTAAGAATTTGACTTATTTAGAGAAGGCACTACATCAATTAAATATTAGTTATACAAAAAAATCACAAATTAATATTGGTAATAGCGCAGAATTAACAAGTTCGACACTCGTTTTCACAAATTTACAGAATGAAACCGAATTTGGTATTCGTCGTGTAAATGAAAAGTATGAACTAACAGTTGATGAGCAATTTTGGGGATATTCATCTCCGATTGAGATTTTTACAGCGAAACTGATGCAAGCATATGCAAAAGAAACTGTATTAGGAGAGAGTAAAAAACAAGGGTTTCAATTAATTCCAGAATCAAAAACAACAAATTCTTCGGATACATTAGTTTTTGAACGATGGAAAGAGAATTAGAAAAAAGGGACCTTATTTGAAATTTAAGGTCAAATAGAAACCTTTGATTTACAGTTAACAAAAAACTGGCTTTTAGTCAAAACTATTTCGATTAGACTTCTATAAAACTAAAAAAGCAAGGTCAAATTTAGTTGTAATTTGTAATTAAAACGAAATGTTTGGTACTACATCGCTAGTAAAAACGATTTGTTTGTAAATCAATTTAAATTTTGAACTCTTATTAAGTATTAATTAGTGTAGCTTCAAATGAAAATAAAATTTTTTATAAGAAGCTACTATACATTCCCAACAACAATTTGTTATTATTATAAATAAAAATAGCGTTTTTGGCGGGTGTGGCCAAGTGGTTAAGGCTTCGGGTTGTGGTTCCGACATTCGCCGGTTCAAGTCCGGTCATCCGCCCTCATAAAAGCTTTAATTAAATTTTATTTATTTTTACGGAAATCTATAATATATATATGTAAATGTAAATAAATGTTATTTAAAGATAGAATTTAGAAAGATTAATTTTTAATTTCATAAAACACACTTTTCTAGTTAATCAATTAGGGTTTTATTGTATTGTCCCAAAAACTCAAACTAACAGTAGTCCTTAGAAGAGTGATTGTGTCAGTCTGATTAATTATTAGTTGGGCATTTGTAATTTTTATACAAATACAAAAAGTAATCTCTAATCGATTTTTTACTAGAAACGAAATGAAGTTTTTTACTGTTTTTTGATATCAATTAAAATAAACGTTGGTGACATTACAAAAGTGCAAAATATGTTATAATAGTTTTAGTAAATTCTTGTTTTATTTAATGTTATAAGAAATAAAATATCAAACACTGCTGTATAAGATCAATCAAATCTTTAAAGTTTAGTATATAGAAAAATAATCAAAGAGAAAACTTATGTCACGATACCGTGGACCTAAATTACGAGTAACACGAAAGCTTGGTAACTTACCTGGTTTAACTCAAAAACGTTCGAATAAACTGAAAACACCTGGTGAACATGGGAAAAAGTTCGAAGAGAAAAAATCTACTGAGTATGGAACACGATTAGAAGAAAAACAAAAACTCAAATTTAATTATGGATTAACTGAAAAACAACTTTTTAGTTACGTTAAAGAAGCACGCCGTCGACAAGGTGTAACAGGTCTCGTATTATTACAATTATTAGAGATGCGATTAGATACTATTTGTTTTAATTTAGGATTTGGAAATACAATTGCGCAAGCACGTCAATTAGTAAATCATGGGCATATTACTGTAAATGGAACAAGTATTGATATTCCGAGCTTCCAATGTCGAATCAATGATCAAATTAGCGTGAAAAATACAAAAACTTCAATCGATTTATTAAAAGAAAACATTAAAAAAAATCAAAAATTTGAGTTACCAAGTTATTTAAAATTTGACGGAGAAAAATTAGAAGGAAAAGTACTAGGTTATTGTGAACGTGAAGATGTTCTTCTTCAATTAGAAGAATTAAAAGTAATTGAATATTATTCACGTCGATAATTTTTCAAAATTACTTGACTGATCTAATTTAAGTTACAATAAACAACTTGTGAATAGAAAAAACTAGTAAAATTTCGTCAAATATAACGTATGTTTGAAAAATTCACAGAAGGCGCAATAAAAGTTATTATGCTTTCGCAAGAAGAAGCACGCCGTATGGGACATAATTTTGTTGGGACTGAACAATTATTTCTAGGAGTAATTGGTGAAGGTGCTGGTATGGGTGCAAAGTGTTTAAAATCACTAGGCGTTACATTAAAAGCGGCGCGAAAAGAAGTTGAAAAATATATCGGGCGTGGTACTGGTTTTGTCGCTTCTGAAATTCCTTTTACTCCACGAGCAAAGCGTGTGTTAGAAATGGCTGTACAAGAAGGTAAAGACTTAGGTCAAAATTATGTTGGGACTGAACATATTTTATTAGCTCTAATTGGTGAAGATGATGGTGTTGCTATTAGAACTATTGAAAATATGGGTTTAGATTTATCTGAAATTCGTAGTGTTATCCTACTATTAATTAAAGAAAATCAAGAAGAATTATTACAACCATTAACTCCTGAACAACGCCGAATTTTAGATCGTGATAACATTCCAAATAGTATTCCAACATTAGATGAATATACTGATAATATTACAGTAGAAGCCATGGATGGTCATCTAGATCCTGTTATTGGGCGTGATAAAGAGATTTTTGAGGTCATTAAAGTTTTAGCAAGAAGAAGAAAAAATAATCCAGTTTTAATTGGTGAACCGGGAGTTGGGAAAACAGCTGTAGCAGAAGGTTTAGCACAACTTATTTTAACAAAAGATGTTCCAAATTTCCTTGAAGGAAATTTAATTTTATCTTTAGATTTAGGTTCTTTATTAGCTGGTACAAAATACCGTGGTGAATTTGAAGAACGTTTAAAAAGAATTATTGAAGAAGCACAAGAAGAATCTACTGTGATTTTGGTAATTGACGAAATTCACACCTTAGTTGGAGCAGGTGCAGCAGAAGGGGCTGTAGATGCAGCTAATATCTTAAAACCGGCACTAGCTCGTGGTGGCTTTAGATGTATTGGGGCAACAACAGTTGAAGAATATAGAAAATATATTGAACGTGATGCTGCCTTAGAACGTCGTTTTCAACCTGTTCAAGTAAAAGAACCAAGTGTGAAAGTAACTATTGATATCTTACGCGGATTACGTTCAAAATTTGAACGCCATCACACACTAAGTTATCATGATAAAGCGATTGAAGCTGCAGCAATTTTATCCGAAAAATTCATTGCGGATCGATTCTTACCGGATAAAGCAATTGATGTTATTGATGAAGCAGGGTCAAGAGTTCGGTTAGAAAATAAACGCTTACCTGAAGGAGTTTTAGTGTTATTACAAGAACTTCAGTCAGTGTTAGGAGAAAAAGAAGGAGCAATTCGCCAACAACAGTTTGAAAAAGCTGCTCAGTTGTTAGATTATGAAATGGATATTCGAATTCAAATCCAAGTAATGAAACAGTCTTTACAAATAAATGATAAAACTGGGTTAAAGCGTACACAAATTGATATGGTTATGGAAGAAGATATTGCTGATGTAATTGCTGCTTGGACTGGAATTCCGATGAATAAAATTTCTGAGACAGAGTCAAAGAATTTATTAAATATGGAAGATACGTTACATAAACGATTAATTGGTCAACATCAAGCAATTGTTGCAGTTTCAAAAGCAATTCGTCGAGCACGTGTTGGTCTACGAAATCCTAACCGTCCGATTGCTAGTTTTATTTTTGCTGGACCAACAGGTGTTGGAAAAACAGAATTAACTAAAGCTTTAGCTTCATATATGTTTGGGACTGAAGATACTATGGTTCGCCTAGATATGTCTGAATATATGGAGAAACATACAGTTGCAAAATTAATTGGTTCACCTCCAGGGTATGTTGGTTATAGTGAAGGTGGGCAATTAACAGAAGCTGTTAGAAGTAAACCGTATACGGTTGTACTGTTTGATGAAGTAGAAAAAGCCCACCCCGATGTTTTTAATTTGTTATTACAAATCCTTGATGATGGTCGATTAACAGATTCAAAAGGTCGTGTAATTGATTTCAAAAATACCTTAATTATTATGACAACCAATTTAGGGGCCAAAATTATTGAACGGGAAAGTGGAATTAATTTTTCAAAACCAACAAAGAGTAGTTTAGAGATTAACATTGATTACTTAACTGATACTCTTGAATCTGATGTAACACCAGCTGTCTATGAAAAAACTGCGGCTCTTGTCAACGAAGAATTAAAAAAATATTTCCGTCCTGAGTTTTTAAATCGTGTTGATGAAATTATTGTTTTCAGTCATTTAACAAAACGTGATGTAAAACAAATTTCTGAAATTATGATTAAACAATTAACTGAACGGTTAAAAGAGAAAGACATAACAATTGAAGTTTCAAATCGAGTAAAACAAATTATTGTTGAAGAAGGTTTTGACCCGATATATGGGGCACGACCTTTACGTCGAGCAGTTATGAGAATTCTAGAAGATAATTTAGCACAAGAATTTTTAGCAACAACATTACACCCTCATACACGCGTTTTTGTTGATGTTGATTATGAGGATAAAATTACTGTTAGAGCAGATTATTCGTTAGTGGATCCAGCATTATTAAAAGATTCAGTTGAGTTGCCAGAAGAAAAGGATATTGAATTTAACTTGTACGGTAATAAACCAAAACAAAAAGAGGAACAAAGTGCTTAATTTAGTGCACGCTAAAAACAGTATTTTTGATCAACAAGCTTATTCAACTATTTCAATTTTTTAATAAGTTTACAAACTCAAGATCAATTTAAACAAATTAGCAAACTTCTTAATAAGATAAAGAGATAACCTAAAAGTATTAGACTATTCATATAAATATCGTAAATTTAAAAATAACTGTTTTTAAGATTTATATATTTATATGAATTTATTACTAGAAATATCGAATTATTTTTTAAACTTTATATATAATATTATAAGAAAGTAATATATTGTTTAAAGTTTATATTATTATTTTGTAAGATTTAAAAAGGATTATCAACTATGGATACTCGTTTACTTGTAATTGCTGCACCTGTCTTAATTGCAGGTTCTTGGGCTTTATATAATATTGGACGTTTAGCATTACAACAGCTTAAACGCCTTCGCTAAAAAAAGTATAAAGAAACATATTAATTATTTGCTTTTTCTTTGTATTTTTTTTATAATATTTACAAAAATTGATCGTAAACAGATAATTAATATGGCTGTACCAAAAAAACGCACATCAAAAGCAAAAAAAAACTCACGAAAAGCAACTTGGAAGAGAAAAGCAAACGCTACTGGTCAAAAAGCATTAGCCTTAGCTAAATCTGTACTAAAAGGGCAAACGACTAGTTTTATTTATACTTTAGATGAAGAATAAATCTTTAAATCTTCAATAAGATTTAAAGATTGACAGTTTAAAAGAAAAAAGGTATATTGTTTTTCAGAATCATAGTAAAAAGGGAGTGTGGCGGAATTGGTAGACGCACCAGATTTAGGTTCTGGCGCTGCAAAGCGTGAGAGTTCAAGTCTCTCGACTCCCATTTTCAAGATAAAGTTTTTAGAATATAAATATCTCAGAAACTATATAGAATTAGAATTAATAAAATGAATTTGCCATTCACATTACAGCAACTTCGAATTGTAAAAGCCATTGCTTCTGAACGTAGTTTTAAAAAAGCAGCGGAAATTTTATATTTATCTCAACCTTCATTAAGTAAACAAATAAAAAGACTTGAAACTCAGCTAGGTGTTTTATTATTTGATCGTACAAATAGAAAAGTTACTTTAACTGATGTCGGGGTTGTCTTTTTACAGTATACAGAACGAGTATTAGCTTTGTGTGAAGAGACCTGTCGAACTGTAAATGATTTAAAAAACGGAGAGCGCGGAACACTTACCGTTGGTGCAAGTCAAACAATTGGGACATATTTACTTCCTCAAGTATTAGCGTTATTTGCCAAAAATTATCCACAAATTACGTTAAGAGTTCAAGTTGATTCAACACGAAAAATTGCAAAAATGATTTTAGATCAGAGTATTGATATTGCAGTGGTTGGTGGTAATATTCCTGATGATCTACAAACAAAATTAGAAATTGAAAGTTTTGTCGAAGATGAGTTATGTTTAATTATTCCTAAATCTCACCCTTTTACAAACAAAGAACATAAAGTCATCAACAAAGAAGATTTATACCATTTAAATTTTATAACACTAAATTCAAATTCTACCATACGCAAATCAATTGATAATATATTAATTCAAAATAATATTGAAACAAAACAATTTAATATTATTATGCAATTAAATTCAATCGAAGCTATAAAAACTGCTGTAAGTTTAGGTTTAGGCGCAGCATTTGTTTCATCGTCAGCAATTGAAAAAGAAACTAAATTAAAAACACTTGAAATTATCACTATTGAAAATATTAAAATAACGCGAACTTTATCAATTATTACAAACCCAAACTGCTACCGGTCAAAAGCCTTTGAATTTTTTTATAATGAATTAACTTTTTTAAAAAATTCAAAATAGTAGTTAATATTAAACTACTAAATATTTGATTTAAAAAGAAAATTTTAGTAAAATATCGGCGATAATTAATTATAAAATGAAGTAAGATTATGAAATATGCGATAATCGAAGTAAGTGGTCGACAGTTTTGGGTTGAAACTGGAAGATATTATGATTTAAACCGTATCCCAACTCAATTAGGAACCGAAATTAATTTAAATCGAATCTTATTATTAAAAGACGAAGATAAGGTTCTGGTTGGCCAACCTTATTTAGAGAATGTTAAAATTACGGCACGTATTTTAGAACATTTACGAGGAAAGAAAACGTTAGTCTACAAAATGCGACCTAAGAAAAAAACGAGAAAAAAACAAGGACATCGACAGGAGTTAACTCGTGTTTTAATTGAAAATATTGAAATAGTGTAAAAAGAAAAGATACAAAAATTAAACGGAGAATTATCGAATATGGCACATAAAAAAGGGGCAGGAAGTACAAAAAACGGACGGGATTCAAATGCAAAACGTTTGGGCGTTAAAATCTTTGGTGGGCAAAAAGTTAAAGCAGGAAATATTTTAGTGCGACAACGAGGAATGAAGTTTAAACCAGGTATAAATGTTGGTTATGGAAAAGACTTTACTTTATTTGCCTTAACTGATGGTGTTGTAAAATATGACTATCAAGATTCTAAACATAAACGTGTAAATATTATTTAAATTATATTTCCAAAAACATACACAAATATGCTAAAAAATCTATTTAACAAAAATTCTTTAGCGAATAAATATAAGAACATAATTAATCAAATTAATACTTTAGAAACAAATTTAAAGTCATTAACTGATTCGGAATTACGATATAAGACATTTGAATTAAAACAAAGATATCAAGTTGAACAAGATTTAACAAATATATTACCAGAAGCTTTTGCCATCACGCGAGAAGCAAGTGTTCGGACATTGGGGTTACGACATTTTGATGTTCAATTAATGGGTGGTCTCGTTTTAAATGAAGGGCGAATTGCTGAAATGCGAACAGGTGAAGGTAAAACATTAGTTGCAACTTTGCCCGCATATTTGAATGCTTTAACAGGTGAAGGAGTTCATATTGTTACAGTAAACGATTACTTAGCTCGCCGTGATCAAACTGCAATGGGGCAAATTTATCGTTTTGTTGGTTTAAATACGGGTTTAATTCAAACTAATATGAAAACAGCTGAACGGCAAGCTAACTATAATGCTGATATTACATACGTAACAAATTATGAATTAGGATTTGATTATCTTCGTGATAATACAGCTGCAAGGAGGCAAGAAGTTGTCCTACGTCCCTTAAGTTATTGTATTATTGATGAAATTGACTCAGTTTTAATTGATGAGGCAAGAACTCCTTTAATTTTATCAAGTCGCCGGAATGCGTCGGTTGATAAATTTGTTATTGCATCAGAAGTAGTTAAATACTTAAATGTTAATATAGATTTTAAAATTGATGAGAAAAATAAAAATATTATATTGACAGAACAAGGTATTAAACAAGCAGAACTATTGCTTGATGTAAACGATTTATATGATGAACAAAACCCATGGATACCTTATATCTTAAATGCCTTAAAAGCTTTAACGTTATTTTTCCGAAATGTTCACTATATTATTCAAAATCAAGAAATTGTGATTGTTGATGAATTTACTGGCCGGATTATGCCGGATAGAAGGTGGGGAGATGGGTTACATCAAGCAATTGAAGCAAAAGAAGAAATGCCAATTCGACGTCCAACAGAGACTATGGCATCAATTACTTATCAAAACTTCTTTTTACTATACTCGAAGCTTGCCGGTATGACTGGAACTGCAAAAACAGATGAAGTAGAATTCGAGCAAATTTATAACTTATCTGTTGACGTAATTCCTACAGCTCGGCCTATTCAAAGGAAAGATTTACCCGATTTAGTTTTTAAAAATCAATTAGCCAAATGGAAAGCGATTGCTCAAGAGTGTAAACAAATTTCTGAAACTGGCCAACCAATTTTAATTGGTACAACAACGATTGAAAAATCAGAAATCTTAGCTCAGCTATTAAAAGATTATAAGCTTTCTTACCAACTTTTAAATGCAAAGCCTGAAAATGTCAAACAAGAATCTACTATTATCGCCCAAGCTGGAAAAAAAAGTGCAATTACGATTGCAACAAATATGGCTGGGCGTGGAACTGACATTATTTTAGGTGGGAATCTCCATGTTGATCTTCAAAAAGAACTGTACAATATTTTAACTTTCTATCGGAATCAACAGTTAACAACGGCCCAAAATGAAAATATTTTTACTAAGCTTTATAGTTCAATAAATTATTCTCAAAAATTCTTTAGTGTTTTAGATTTATTATCAAAAACCCCCGCATTTGAAGAGACTAGTAATTCAGATTTAGTGCGAATCTTATTAATGAGTGACCAAATTTGGTTACCCAAAACTATTTGTGAATGTTCTTTAAAATATCTACTAACCCAAGCAGTAAACAGTGCTAAGTGCTCTCACAAAATTCAATCTGAACACGTTAAGAGACTAGGTGGGCTATATATTATTGGTACTGAAAGACATGAATCACGGCGAATTGATAATCAATTACGGGGGAGATGTGGCCGTCAAGGAGATCCAGGTACTTCACGATTTTTCTTGAGTTTAGATGATGAATTATTACGATTATTTGGTGGACCCCGTCTGGAACAATTTATGCAAAATAATTTACCAGATGATACTCCACTAGAATCGAATTTTTTGACAAAAGCGTTAGACGCCGCTCAAAGACAAGTTGAAGAACGAAATTATGATAATCGTAGAGCTTTATTTGATTATGATGATGTTTTAAACAGTCAAAGAATAGTTATTTTTAATGATCGAAGAAAAATTCTTGAAGCCAACTCACTTCGAAAACAAATTATAAGTTTTGGCGAACAAATTATTGTTGAAATTATTGATGAAATAGACGATTTAAAAATTACCGAACTGATTTCTTTACTAGAAGGCTTATTTGCAACTAATTTAAATCTACGTGGTTTCATTAAAAATTCGAAAAGAATTTCAAAACGTGAATTAAAATTATATCTATTCCGCGAATTTTGGTTAACATATGAAACCAAAGAAGCCTCATTACAATTAATGTCAATTGGAGCAATCCGAGAGATCGAACGTAGTTTAATACTATTTTATAATGATGTTGTTTGGAAAGAGCATTTACAAAAAATGGCATTTTTACGTGAGTCAGTGATGTGGCGTCGATATGGTCAGCGAAACCCGTTATACGAATATAAAGAAGAAGGATATTATTTATTCTTAGGTTTAAATGAAATAATCCGTCATTTAGTTATTTTCGATCTTTTACACATAACACAAATTTAATTAATTACTCAAATTTTTTATGACAAAACGAACATTATCTAATAAATCCCGCTATTCAATTTTAAAAGTTTCTGGATTTCGTGCGCGCATGGCGACACCACAAGGACGTAAAGTTCTAAATAAACGTCGTCAGAAAAAACGTAATAAATTAGCGATTACCAAATAAATTTTTATTATTAGAGTTTTACTTTAACTCTAATAATAAATATATTTTTTATTTATTATTAATTTGTGTATAGTATTTATTACTAATTCGAATGACTAATTTACTAATTTATGAAATTTAATAATGAATTAACTCTTTTATTAAAAGCTCGTTACCCTATAATTTATATAAATACACTGGAAGAAGATAGAGTTGAGTATATTATTCGAAAAAATATTAAAACAAGTTTAAATAGAAGTATTTATAGTTGGGATTTTATTGATGGTTATAATAATAATCCAAACAACCAAGGATTTGCAAAACGGAATCCTTTACAAGCATTAGAATTAATTGAGCGATTGGCTGCTGAAACTCCGGCTGTATTTTTATTAAAAGATTTTAATCGGTTTTTAACAGACGTTTCAATTTCGCGAAAATTAAAAAATATTTCTCGGATACTAAAATTACAGCCAAAAACAATTATTATTATTGGAAATGAATTAAATATTCCGAATGAATTACGGGATTTAATTACAATCTTACAGTTTAATTTACCGGATGAAAAAGAAATTGAAAGTGAATTAAATCGTTTAATCAGCTCACTTAATTTGACAATTGAAAATAATTTAATTGAGAACTTAGTTCAAGCTTGTCAAGGATTGTCATTAGAACGTATTCGTCGAGTTCTTTCGAAAATTATTGCTACGTATAAAACAATTAATAAAGATAGTATTACAATTTTATTAAATGAAAAGAAGCAAATTATTCGACAAACTGAAATACTAGAATACTGGTCAAGTAGAGAAAATATTAATAATCTTGGTGGAGTTGATAATTTAAAAGATTGGTTAACAAAACGAAAATTGTCATTTAGTGTACAAGCCTCGAATTACGGCTTACCAACTCCTCGCGGTTTATTATTAGTCGGTATACAAGGAACAGGCAAGTCATTGACGGCTAAGGCAATTGCGACGGAATGGCAACTACCTTTACTTAAATTAGATGTTGGAAAACTTTTTGCAGGGATCGTAGGTGAATCAGAATCACGTTTACGGCAAATGATTCAAGTAGCAGAAACACTGTCACCTTGTATTTTATGGATTGATGAAATTGATAAAGCATTTAGTAAAACTGAAACAAATGGTGATAGTGGAACGAGTAATCGTGTTCTTGCAACTTTTATTAGTTGGTTATCAGAAAAAACACGACCTGTGTTTGTTGTTGCAACTGCTAATAATGTTGAATTATTACCATTGGAAGTTATTCGTAAAGGGCGTTTTGACGAAATTTTCTTTTTAGATTTACCAAAACAAGAAGAAAGAGAGCAAATTTTTAAAATTCACCTTAAGTCTTTCCGACCTAAAACTTGGTCCAATTTTGATTACAAAAAATTAGCTGAGCTTTCGGATTCTTTTTCCGGTGCTGAAATCCGGCAAATAATTATTGAAGCAATGCATTATGCTTTCTATGAAAAACGTGAATTTACAACGAATGATATATGTTTAGCACTGAATGATTCGATTCCCCTATCACAATTAAATAGTGAACAAACAGTAAAATTACAAAATTGGGCAACATCAGGTCGTATTAGATTAGCTTCTTCAAATAACTTATAATTATTTTAAATTTTATGAAACAACAATTTTTAAAATATGTAGCAAATTTACGTTTTGCTATATTGAATTTATTGTTAATTGCTTTATTTAGTATTTTAGGAACAATAATTGAGCAAGATCAATCGATTGAAACGTATAAAGTAAATTATCCTTTAATTCATCCCGTTTTTGGGTTAATTTCATGGAAAACAATTTTGTATTTTGGACTAGATCATGTTTACCGAACATGGTGGTTCATTTCATTAATACTAATTTTTGGTACTAGTTTATTTACTTGTACAGTGTTACAGCAATTACCAGCATTAAAAATCGCTCGGCGTTGTCAATTTTTCAGGACTTCACTTCAGTTTAAACGGTTAGATGTTTCAACAACAATTAAAAATAAAAGCTTAAATGCTTTATTATTTAATATTAAACATCAAAAATATTTAATATTTCAACAAAAGAATATTTTCTATTGTTATAAGGGGTTAATTGGTAAGATTGCCCCTATTATTGTTCATTTTAGTATGATTTTAATTCTGATAGGATCAATTGTTAGTTCGTTAACAGCCTT